AGAAGGGGATAGGGCTAAGCGGAGCGAAAAGGGTTTTCCATGAGATGGGAAATGAGAACTATTAGCCCCACACGAGGTTTGTGAATAAGTGATTGTCTGATAATGAGCAAGGAATATCCGTCTTTCTGCTAAACAGGATCTATTGAACTCATAATTCATTAGATACTTTTTATGAATGTCAACTAAGTATCGTAAGTAAATGGATCCCGGTTGTTCAATCATTTGATAACCAGAGTCATTCTTTGATAAACGATCACTATGAGTCAGACTCAATAGAATTTGATCAATCCTTTTTTCCGTCGTTAAGGTGGAGAACTGAACCAAGAATTCTCTTTCTTCATCATCAATCGAATCACTGTTCGCGACCCAGGATTCTATTTTATCATCAATCCAATCACCGTTCACGTTTTTTCTTTTTCTTATCAATGAATAGATCTCTTTACTTGTACGACTTAGATGTCTCGTATTTCTCGAAAAAGTGATTCGATTGATGGGATTTGGTATGATACTGATGAGATCGATGAGATTGATATTCAAATATTTCTTCTTAGAACGTATTGATTTGACCCCATAAGCGGGACCACCACCCAATAGCATGTTGCCGCCAGAAGCAGAATCCCGTATTTCTTCCAGAGAATCTCCTAATTGTTCCAGAGCAACTAGAAAGAGATTCTTTAACCAGAAAGAATTCAGTTCAGATGTAGGATACCTATCCAGAAGTTTTCGCAACTCAATCATGTATGATGGAATCATCAAAGATTTGATCTTTTCTAACTCTGTCTGTAACTCACTAGAGGCTCGGAAAACAAAGAGAAGATGTGTACGAACGAGATATCCAGCAACAAGAAGAAGGAAAAGAATTGAATAGAGGAACTCCCAAGCATTTGGTGATCTCAGATGTGTCCATATCAATGGAATGGGTGACTCATTATTTCGATGAATCATTTCTTCGGACAGAAGAAGATTCTGTAAACACTTACTCGAACTCTCACTTATCAGATTCCGTTGTGGAAGAATCGACCACCACTTTTTCTGAGGAATTGGCCATGATATATCTGATCCATGCATAATATCATGAAAAACGGACACAAAATTTTGACTGCCACTTAGGGAATATTGAAAGGGAATATTCAATATCAAATAAATATTGTTTTTTAAGGTGAAATAAAGATATTTACACCCCGTCCAAGTAAGGAACCATGGCATATAGGTTTGGAACAAATTCCATTTTGAGAGATTTGAAAAAGCACTATCTCGTTGAAGGGTTCTACCTACTTCCCCCTTCTCAACGTTTTTCTTTAGACAAAGACTCAGTTCTTTCCTCTTTCCGGACGGCACATATTTCTCAAAACATGGAGTGTGAATCAAACCCATGTTTGAATTGAAACGGAGATAGTGATGCAAGTTTTTCCCTTCTGAATCAGATAGATTCATATCTGAAAGAAGCTGACAATAAGTTCTTTCAAAATTGACTATTTGTTCCTCTATTACAGGTGTTCCAGAAATGTCTGCAATCGAGTAAATAGGAACGGATGGATCGGATCGAATTGAAAAATGGAAAGATTTGTACAAGTTATACGTTTCGTTACCACTTTGTAGAACATTGTTAGGTATGAATATGCCAGATACCTGTGACTCAATTGGTGAAATAGTCTCTCTCTCTCCCAAAACATGTTTTTTTTTACCGAAACACAAAGAAACTATTTTGTTGCGAATGCACAAGATATTGGGGAATTGTGCATATGTAAAATCATAATTATGGATACGGGTCTTTTCCCCATAAAAATGGAATCCTTTGTTACAATAGAACCAGAAGCGATGGGGATGATTCAAGAATTGAAGTCTATTTGCTCTATAAAAAGAAGATATCAATGAACTTTTCTGAGGATTCAACCAATTGTTTCGATCGTGGGATATCATTGATAAATAGGAATCCGTGTTCTCAAAGGATTTCCTGCGATTTTTTCTAGTACGGAATGAATCAATCATGCACTTTTGTATCTTGTTGAACAAAAAAGGTAATATTGTTCCTGTATTGATTAAAAATTTCGATCTTTGGGAAGTATCATGATCATACAATAAGAAGGGTTTCAATTTATTCAAATAAACGATTTGAACACCTATTGATTCTAACAACTGATTGCCGGGTTGATCATTCAGACCTTTCAATTCATAGATGCGGATTTCGGCCCTATGAATGGAGATATTCCCGAGACTCACAACGAAAAAAGGAAGTGACTTAGATAAAAAGAGAAGCGACTTGGACAAAAGGAGAAGTGACTTGGACAAAAAGAAACGAAGTGACTTGGACAAATCTTGTTTGTCGATAACCTCAGACCAATCAATCGAATATTGATTAATACGTAATCGATCGAACATTACTTGAAAACTGTGTTTCTGCTCAGAAACGAAATGCTCCAAATGTTCCTGGAAATTCTTGCTTCCATTGGAGCATTTGTATCTATATACATTAGGATCCAGATTCGTGGGTCTCTCGGTTCGAGAAATAAGAGGATCGAACCACTTCTTCTTAATCTTTTTCAAATTGGATAAATGTTGGTTGATCTTATCTATTATTATAGTTAGATGATTCAGAATATCATTTCCTATTGGGTGCTTTTGAATTCCATATGCGAAGTTGCAATCGGGTCGATTCATTAAAAAGAATCGATTCAATACATTTCTTATGTACCCATAGGTACTATATTGGATTTGAATCTGATTTCGGATCAATCTATATTGATGGATCGCCTCCATTATGTTGTTGTGAGCAAATACCGCTATTTTTTGTTTTGGATCTTCCAAATCATTCCCGCAGGAGATCCGGACCGATTTTTTTTTTATCTTTCGGTAAAAAGATTCATTCTCTTCATAAAAAATAGAAGATAGAACCAATAAAGATTTCTTTTTCGATTCATCCCCGGAGTTGAATACCTCATTCAATAATTTTCCGTAGGAATCAATAGACAAGCCAAATTCCTTATTAGGATAGCCTAAACCCGGCTCGGTTATTGATAGAGTGAATAGATCTGCCATTTCTTGAAATGTCTCTTCTAATTCAAACTCGTGGTGCAACCTGTATCCCCTTTTGTTCCGATCATGGAATAGATGAAATAAATCAAAAAATGCATTTTCGTTCAAGAATGAAATCTTATTGGAACTGTCCATATCCGGTTCATCCTTCGGAACCATATCCCATCCCGGATCTGCTGCAATCGAATGAACTGAGGAGGTATTTTGTAAATACGTAATTATCTTGAATATATCAACTATTTCTTTATTTTCCGATCGCCTCGAGGGGACAAAAGAAACACCTTGTTGTTTCTTCAACAATTTCTGATCTATAGTCGACCTCTCGGTAGGATTCAAACCCAGATGAAGTTCTGACCATCTATCAGAGAAAAAAGAACGAATTGATCTTGTAGGATTCCCAAGAAATTCTTCTATTTCTTCTGGAAGCAGATGATTATTCATCTGCTTCTCACGTTCCGGGAATAGCCGAGCCATTGAGGAATATCCGGAAAGGTATTTTGAGAATCGATCTGATTTTATCTCTGTTCGTTCCGTTTGAAGAAAGGAAGTATCTAAAAGAATTGATCTTTCTTTTAGTTGCTGAATCTCCGTTTGATTGATCAATGTGTGATATTCCGAACCCTCATTACTAATGGAATTGAAAGGATCTATGGATTGATCAGAAAATCCTTTCGGTTGGCTAGAATCCGTTACTTGAAAGAAAATGGATCTTATGGAATCATATTGAATATTTGACGATACATTCCGTACCTTGCTAAAAACCCGATTCCTGTTTACCAACCACGCATTGTCTAACCAAATCAAATTCTCTCTCGAGACGTTCCTCAAAAAATCCGATTTGTGCCGATTCTTCCCCCCAATAACGAAGAGATCTTGGCGGAATTGCCACATATGAAATTGAGCGCAATTTTGCAAAAAAATACCCCCCTTGTTTCTCGAGAGGAGAAGGGAAACATGTTCAATCTCGTTTGATTGAATAGTCGCCTCAGCTCCTTGTTGTTTGAAGAACCCCCCCTCATCAATTGGTCTTTTTTCACGAAAAGCAGGCATGAGATAACAAATCAAATGTTTCACTAAAATTTCGAATAGCTGTCCCGAATTCAAGTTGATTATGTTTCGCTTCTTACTCGGAGAAAGGCGGTCAAAGAATTTCCAATCATGGTCCTTGCGGATCGGATCATTCGTATAGGATACAAAAAAAAACTCCAGATATTTGATATCTTTCTCTTTGAATGAGATCTCAATTCCAGCCGCAATTTCATTCGATATCTTACAGCTGGAATTCCTCTTTTTTACGATCGCATTCCTCCATCGCCGCGAACCCCAGTTAGATTCAGACATGATACACTTTTTAGTTATTGGAAGAACCCAAGTACTTTCTTTCGGATCCATGAAACAACTCTCATAGATCTTTTTCCCTTTTGGAAGATACAGGAGCGAAACAATCAACCTATTGAGATTGGAAGACCAAAAGGATTCTTTCAATGTATAATTGGGGGGTCCAATGGAACGCAGAGGTTTAGGAAGAAGCCCCATCAAATAGATATTTTTTCTTTCGGCCCTATTTCGATTGTATATAAGGACCGCTACTACAAGTACAAGCAGTACTACACCTTTGATCGTGCAATGTCGACGAATTGAGCCCTGTGAATCACGTGAAATTGGGACACTCAAAGTTCGGGAATCAAAAAGTTTTATAAAGCGCTCTTGGTGGAAAAAAAAGGAAGTGAAAGATTTCACCGAATCGGGTTGGATCCATGAATCCAAGAAATCGTGAGAATTCTGGATTTCTCTCAATTCGAAGATCCAGGATTTGAATTGATGTCCTCTCATTTCATTGATTCCTCCTAAAGAATCCAAAAGAATCTAAGTGAATTGAATTTGGGTCACTTGCGATGTACAATGACCCCAGTGAAGCATCCATGGCTGAATGGTTAAAGCGCCCAACTCATAATTGGCGAATTCGTAGGTTCAATTCCTGCTGGATGCAGGCCAACGGGGACATTCAATAAGGCTAGTTCCACTGGCTCCGTATCAATGGAATCTCATCATCCATACATAACGAATTGGTATGGTATATTCATACCAACCATAACATATGAAGAGTAAGAACTAGAATTCTTATCGATACTGGAACTCGTGGGGAAGAAAGTAGATTTATGGATGGAATCAAATATGTAGTCTTTACAGAAAAAAGTATTCGGTTATTGGGGAACAATCAATATACTTCTAATGTCGAATCAGGATCAACTAGGACAGAAATAAAGCATTGGGTCGAACTCTTCTTTGGCGTCAAAGTAATAGCTATAAATAGTCATCAACTACCCGGGAAAGGGTAGAAGAATGGGACCCATTATGGGACATACAATGCATTACAGACGTATGATCATTACGCTTCAACCGGGTTATTCTATTTTACCTCTTATAGAGAAGAGAAAAGAATTTAAGTAAAAAAAAAAAAAAGAAAAAAAAAAATACTAAATAACACGGCGATACATTTATACAAAACTTCTACCCCGAGCATACGCAAAGGATCCGTAGACAGTCAAGTGAAATCCAATCCGCGAAATAATTTGATCTATGGACAGCATCGCTGTGGTAAAGGTCGTAATTCCAGGGGAATCATTACCGCAGGGCATAGAGGAGGAGGCCATAAACGTCTATACCGTAAAATCGATTTTCGACGGAATGAAAAAGACATATCTGCTAGGATCGTAACCATAGAATATGACCCTAATCGAAATGCATACATTTGTCTCATACACTATGGAGATGGTGAGAAAAGATATATTTTACATCCCAGAGGGGCTATAATTGGAGATACCATTGTTTCCGGTACAGAAGTTCCTATATCAATGGGAAATGCCCTACCTTTGAGTGCGGTTTGAACTATGGATTTACGTAATTGGAAGTAACCAATTAGGTTTACGACGAAACCTAGAAATTGATCACTGATCCAATTTGAGTACCTCTACGGGATAGACCTCAACAGAAAACTGAAGAGTAACGGCAGCAAGTGATTGAGTTCAGTAGTTCCTCATATCAAATTATTGACACTCCAGATATGGTAATATGGAGAAGACAAAATTGTTTGAAGCACGGACAGAAACGGAAGCGACCCTTGTTTCAAAAAGAAGAGGATGGGTTATTCACATTTCATTTGATGGTCAGAGGTGAATTGAAAGCTAAGTGGTGGTAATTCTAAAAATTCCCCCGGGGAAAAATAGAGATGTCTCCTACGTTACCCATAATATGTGGAAGTAGCGACGTAATTTCATAGAGTCATTCGGTCTGAATGCTACATGAAGAACATAAGCCAGATGACGAAACGGAGAGACCTAGGATGTATAAGATCATAACATGAGTGATTTGGCAGATTTGTATTCCTATATATCCACTCATGTGGTACTTCATCACACGATTCATATAAAATCCATCTGTCTAGATATCATCATATAATATATATATATACATCCGGAAAGCCGTATGCTTTGGAAGAAGCTTGTACGGTTTGGGAAGGGGTTTTTATTGATCAAAAAGAAAAATCTACTTCAACCCATATGCCCTTAGGCACGGCCGTACATAACATAGAAATCACACTTGGAAAGGGTGGACAATTAACTAGAGCAGCAGGTGCTGTAGCGAAACTGATTGCAAAAGAGGGTAAATCGGTCACATTAAGATTTCCATCTGGGGAGGTCCGTTTGATATCCAAAAACTGCTCAGCAACAGTCGGACAAGTGGGTAATGTTGGGGCGAACCAGAAAAGTTTGGGTAGAGCCGGATCTAAGTGTTGGCTGGGTAGGCGTCCTGTAGTAAGAGGGGTAGTTATGAACCCTGTAGACCATCCCCATGGGGGTGGTGAAGGGAGGGCCCCGATTGGTAGAAAAAAACCCACAACCCCGTGGGGTTATCCTGCGCTTGGAAGAAGAAGTAGGAAAAGGAATAAATATAGTAATAGTTTTATTATTCGTCGCCGTAAATAGGAATATTCAAAATCAAATAAATATTGTTTTTTACTCGTCTTTTCAAAAAAAAAAAGGGGGGGGGGGGAATAATAGGCCGTGACACGTTCACTAAAAAAAAATCCTTTTGTAGCTAATCATTTATTGGAAAAAATAAAGAAGCTTAACATGAGAGAGGAAAAAGAGATAATAGTAACTTGGTCCCGGGCATCTACCATTATACCCACAATGATCGGCAATACAATTGCCATTCATAATGGAAAGGCGCATTTACCTATTTATATAACGGATCGTATGGTGGGTCAAAAATTAGGAGAATTTGCACCTACTCTTACTTTCCAGGGACACGCGAGAAACGATACTAGATCTCTCCGTTAATAAAATAAAGTGAAATAGGTGCTCATCGTTCATTGGCGGGAGGCGAACCTTATCTTATGTCAAAGTGGAGAAAGTGGAAGAAGACCTTGAAAAAGCAGAAGATGAAGAGGAGCTCGAGTACACA